AAATGTTCAACTTCCTAACTTAAAGTCAGAATAATAAGAATTCGTTATAATGGTGGTTATCCTTTTCTTTTTAGAAAAAATAATAGAGATATTTTCCGCTGAAAAACGAAGGCTAAAACTTGAGTTTAGTGGAAAAAAAGCCCTTTATCAGATTTGAACCGATGACTTACGCCTTACCATGGCGTTACTCTACCACTGAGTTAAAAGGGCCGTTTTATTCAATTCATGAATTAGCCATTTTTTTTTCATTATGAGTCTACTGCATATATGTATATATGTACTATATGTACATAATATATACGTATATGCATAGGAGTTCATTCAGGAACAATAAATTGGATTTACTCCAAAATAAGATTATTATTTTGAATTTTTGAAAAAAAAATTCTAAAAAATCATAACATAAAAACATAAAAGAAAGTAGGAAAGATTTTTTGGATCTAGTCATACCATTAGACTATATTGACAATTCCAAAAAACTGCTCATACTATCATCATAGTATGATGATGATCGGGCGTATATGCCCCTATCGTCTAGTGGTTCAGGACATCTCTCTTTCAAGGAGGCAGCGGGGATTCGACTTCCCCTGGGGGTAGGGTACTATGAAAGGAAGTTGATCATAGATTATCGATAAGCCTAGAATGAATTCTTCCTGGGTCGATGCCCGAGTGGTTAATGGGGACGGACTGTAAATTCGTTGGCAATATGTCTACGCTGGTTCAAATCCAGCTCGGCCCAATAATTCGCCGCTCTATGAATATGATATAACCAATTTGTCTTCCATAAATGGAAATGCCTAATCCGTAGAAATAAAGAGAAAGGATCAATTTTTTTTCTCTATCCCTATTTTTCTCTTTCTGATCTTTCTAAGGATCTAATTCATGATACTTTACTTAATTAAGTAAAGTATCATGAAAAGCAAACAAAAAAGTTTAGTTCTTTTTTCTGATTGATTATCCACTTTTGGCCGTAAAATAATTATTGGTTACTAGTAATCCGTGTCACTCTCACTATAGCCCATATTATATGTGGATATGATATCAGTATATCATTCCTGTCTTTCTTACAATACGACGACTAGGACTAGAATGTTCTTATGATTACATTAAGAATATGTAACATTAAGAATATGTATGCCATACACCTCGCTGGGATTGTAGTTCAATTGGTCAGAGCACCGCCCTGTCAAGGCGGAAGCTGCGGGTTCGAGCCCCGTCAGTCCCGAACTAGGATCCGGTGAATTTATCAATTTATCTCTCTCTTTTCACGGAAAAGGGGGACAGGAAGCAAGATCTAATCCCCAGTGGGGATCCTTATTTCTTTTGTTTTTTATTTCGCATTTATCATCACACAAATATGGATACGGGAATTTAAAATCTTTCCACTACTCCCGATTGATAAAGGAGAGACATATCATATGTACATTAGTACAATTGGTGGTATTACTATATTCAGTATTTTTAGAGATATCATCCTCGTCTTACTTTCTTTTTCGATTGTTCTTGATCAATGAAATGGAGTAGAGTGATCCTATTTTACCGGGAGTACATACAAAAATGGTATTCGTTTATTGTACGATGGACAATGAACTTAACATAATTACCCCGACAGAGTACTTTTCAGGTTAAACCACACCTTTTCTAGTTCTGACTTTGTTTGTGTATCCTCAATGACTAATTGTAAACAATCTATCTCATTCTCATTCAAATTGTAGACATCATTTTTGATGTATGCATTCCAGTACAAATAAATACAAGAAAGAGGATACTAATAAAATAAAAGAAAAGACCGAGCAAGGACCCTTTTCAGTAAATTTGTTGGAATATTTGATCTTTTTTATTTAATCCCTTTTTTTCCATCTCACCTCGTTTGGGTCTGTGTGTGACCCATAGAATACCGGTCATATAATACCTCATAATTGTAAGTATAATACACAGGAAGGAGAGTTGTATAAGATAAGGAAGACAGTAGGTTATAGAAAAGAAAAAGTGGAAGAGGATGAAAAATCCAATGGGATTCCTGATCCAATAAAAAATCCCATTTCGTATCGTAATTAGTATGGATAAAGGATCTTCCCATGTTATACTATTCAATTCTCGACGATGAATCGATTTGATAGGTCAGATATTGTTATTCATAATATTGATCCTATTCAGTATCATCAGGATCAATTCATCCCAATGAATTTACAGGAGTTAAATTTCTCATCTCTATGGGATTACATCCCGAGTTATTGCGAAGAAAAAAATAAATAAATAATGAAATTATGGAAGTCAATATTCTCGCATTTATTGCTACTGCACTGTTCATTCTAGTTCCTACTGCTTTTTTACTTATTATCTACGTAAAAACAGTCAGTCAAAATGATTAATTTGAATCTGAATTATTAGTTCTTATCAATCCTTTTTTCAATGATTGAAGAAATGAAAGAAAGGGATTAAAAGAAAATTCCAAGTCTTAAATGAAATGATCTGGTTGGAATCATAAAGTGTGGTAGAAAGGACTATATATAGTCCTTTCTACCACACTTTAGAGTATTTTATATTATCTAATATTGTATACAATGATATTATCATATAAAGTTGTATTGTATACAGATATAGACTTTATCTAAATGGAGGGTTTATATAGATCAATTTACAATATGTATGTATATGATGTATTAGATGTACATCTAATCTAAATAGTAGACTAGTACATCGAAATAGCAGTCTAATTCTATTTCTTTTTTTCGCTACATCCACTCGATTTCGATCAACCCAAAATAATCGAAGGCCAATTCTTCTAATTCCTAGGTTTCTTATAATTTTATATATAGGTTCCGGGATCCATCAAAAGAATCAATAGAGGAAGAATAGTATAGGAATATACTATAGCAAAAGAAAACAAAACCAAGGAATTTTTTTGATTTCCCATCCCAAGAAGTCATTGATTGAGCCATTAACAGATCATTTACGAAGTTCTATGGTAACTTCTTCAGATTTTGAAAGGAAGTAAGTAAAGGGGACTCGGACCATTTTTCATGCTTAAACATGACATGAGATGAGTCAAAAAAGCATAAAAAAATCTCTAGGAGTCTAAAATGTTAAATGTATGATATGTGGTGGATCACTCAGCGGAAGAAAGATCTAATTTTATTATGTGTAGAACCTCAACCACTAGTCACTTCCAGTAGAAAGTAAGTATCGTCATAATCTAATAGCAGAACGATTTGTTCTTAGAACAGTGAAAGTAAAGAAAGAGAGAAACAAATAAAGAAAAAACTAGGGATTGGTTTTTTCTCGTTGTAATATCCATAATTCTGGTAAGAACAGGTTTATCCAAACAGAATATTTAGGAGGAATTCGGTTGGAAAAAATTTCCTATCATGCGTAGATTTGAGTTTTGAAATACAACTAAACTATAGTAATCATTCGTTGTTTGATCGAATGGTTATTATTCATTATTGTCTTTCCAGTATAATTTTGAAAGAGAGACAAGCTTTTTATTTTTAAAAATAAAGCTTCGAAAAACGATCAATGCAAAACGATCAATTAAACAATTGATACAATTCGATTACTCAATCGATTACTCAATCGATTACTCAATCGATTACTCAATCAATTATTAATATACCTAGAGTCCACTCCTTCCCCATACTACGAGTGAAAGGGAAAATGTAAAGACTACCATTAAAGCAGCCCAAGCGAGACTTACTATATCCATGTGAATTATATCTCCTATTTCTATGAAGGAATTATTCCATTATTGATCAATAATCATAGTAGAATCAATGGCGCAGAGTAAAAATAGGATTCTGACTTAAGGCTATTGATGAACCAATTCAATGAATCCACTCGTAACAGATTCTTTATAGGATTTCTGGTAGAATTGGGAAGTATTAAGTAAAAATATGATACACACACCTTTTCCTTGCAAATTGCAAAGGAATGCTCCTAATGGAACATGTGGGAATAGTAAGACCTATTGTTTGTTTTGTTACCTTTCTTTCATAAGCAAAAATAAAAAAAAAATATACCATCAAGATAGATAACTATCTATTGGATACCTACATTTCCTATTTGATCTAAGCCTTACTGTCTTTCTTTCTGTGAAAGAATGGGGAGACATCACTACTATTATTACATACATTTTTTTTGTAATCTCCTTACACGACCAAAGAAATCTTTTTTTTTTTTTTTTTTACTTTGACTCTGTTATTCTATAAGATAAGAGCCGACCAACCATCCTGATTGAATGTTTGAGTACTCGGAGTCTCTCGTAAGTATGGATACAAAGTATCTTCAGTCCTTTCCACAACTCCTAAATTGATTTCCCATCAGTCTATCCAATCTAATTCCAGACAGAGTCAGTAGACCCTACGTTAGTGTAGGTAGTGTAAGATAATTAGGAAGTCTTGATAGTCTTTCGTATAATCTTTTCTTCAATCCTAGGAGCAAAAATGGAATGTCCTTTAGGAACCTTTGGATACCAAGATTTCTGACCTCTTACTTTCGTAGTTCTGGAATTAATAAGTAAGCCTTACCTCATCCCTATTGGTATATCTGTTTGGGCCGCTACCCAGAACCCAAACAGAACCAGATTTTGAGAAAACAACTTACAGTCTTTTATAGAACTATGTATTCTATAAATCAAGTATCGACAAGCTCCGTCCTTTGCCTTTGCTTATGCAGGGCAAGAATTTGTCGAGTTCTATTCTATCAGTAGAATAAGAAATTCTAAGTATTTTGTTGATCAGGCGACACCCAGATTTGAACTGGGGATAAAGGATTTGCAGTCCCCTGCCTTACCGCTTGGCCATGCCGCCAAATCCGATCCAAAATCGATGAAAATATTATTTATCCACATTTTTTTACTAATTGTTTGTTTTTTCAGAGGGGGATTACTGAACCCTTTTTTTCTTTTTTATTTGTTTTTTGATCTTGAATCTCATTGTGCTTATCCCTTTTCAATCTCTTTCCAAAAATGAATTCTTGTTTCTTATGGGATCTAGTTTAGA